GTTAATGTAGCTTAAACCCAAAGCAAGGCACTGAAAATGCCTAGATGAGTATACTAACTCCATAAACACATAGGTTTGGTCCCAGCCTTCCTGTTAGCTTTTAATAAACTTACACATGCAAGCATCCACACCCCAGTGAGAATGCCCTCCAAGTCAACAAGACCAAAAGGAGCTGGTATCAAGCACACACCCTGTAGCTCATGACACCTTGCTTAACCACACCCCCACGGGAAACAGCAGTGACAAAAATTAAGCCATAAACGAAAGTTTGACTAAGTTATATTAATTAGGGTTGGTAAATCTCGTGCCAGCCACCGCGGTCATACGATTAACCCAAGTTAACAGGAATACGGCGTAAAACGTGTTCAAGCACTACACTAAATAGAATTAAATTTCAATTAAACTGTAAAAAGCTATAATTTTAATAAAAATAAACGACGAAAGTAATTCTAAAATAGCTGATACACTATAGCTAAGACCCAAACTGGGATTAGATACCCCACTATGCTTAGCCCTAAACACAAATAATTATATTAACAAAATTATTCGCCAGAGTACTACCGGCAACAGCCTAAAACTCAAAGGACTTGGCGGTGCTTTATACCCTTCTAGAGGAGCCTGTTCTATAATCGATAAACCCCGATAAACCTCACCAGTCTTTGCTAATACAGTCTATATACCGCCATCTTCAGCAAACCCTAAAAAGGAATAGAAGTAAGCACAATCACAATACGTAAAAACGTTAGGTCAAGGTGTAACCTATGGAATGGGAAGAAATGGGCTACATTTTCTATCTTAAGAAAATTATACGAAAGTTATTATGAAACTAATAACCAAAGGAGGATTTAGTAGTAAACTAAGAATAGAGTGCTTAGTTGAATTAGGCCATAAAGCACGCACACACCGCCCGTCACCCTCCTCAAATAACCAAAATGCATTTAAACTTATTTACACGCACTAAACGCATGAGAGGAGACAAGTCGTAACAAGGTAAGCATACTGGAAAGTGTGCTTGGATGAACCAAGATATAGCTTAAAGAAAGCATCTAGTTTACACCTAGAAGATTCCATATACCATGAATATCTTGAACTATACCTAGCCCAAACCTATTACCATTAATACAAAAATAATAATAAAACAAAACATTTACCTTCAAATTAAAGTATAGGAGATAGAAATTATAAACATGGCGCTATAGAGAAAGTACCGCAAGGGAATGATGAAAGAAAAAAATTAAAGTACAAAAAAGCAAAGATTACTTCTTGTACCTTTTGCATAATGAGTTAACTAGTAAAAACTTAGCAAAACGAATTTTAGCTAAATAACCCGAAACCAGACGAGCTACTTATGAACAGTTTTTTAAGAACCAACTCATCTATGTGGCAAAATAGTGAGAAGATTTATAAGTAGAGGTGAAACGCCTAGCGAGCCTGGTGATAGCTGGTTGTCCAGAAAATGAATTTTAGTTCAGCTTTAAAGATACCAAAAATACAAACAAATCCACTGTATCTTTAAAAGTTAGTCTAAAAAGGTACAGCCTTTTAGAAACGGATACAACCTTAACTAGAGAGTAAGACCTAACAAAACCATAGTAGGCCTAAAAGCAGCCATCAATTAAGAAAGCGTTAAAGCTCAACAATAGAACAATAATTGATTCCAATAACAAACAACTAACTCCTAGACCCACTACTGGACTATTCTATTATAAAATAGAAGCAATAATGTTAATATGAGTAACAAGAAACATTTTCTCCTTGCATAAGTTTAAGTCAGTATCTGATAATAGCCTGACTATTAACAGTTAATAAAAATAATCTAAACATAAACAATTTATTAATTATACTGTTAACCCAACACAGGAATGCACTTAGGAAAGATTAAAAGAAGTAAAAGGAACTCGGCAAACACAAACCCCGCCTGTTTACCAAAAACATCACCTCCAGCATTACCAGTATTGGAGGCACTGCCTGCCCAGTGACAGACGTTAAACGGCCGCGGTATCCTGACCGTGCAAAGGTAGCATAATCATTTGTTCTTTAAATAAGGACTTGTATGAATGGCCACACGAGGGTTTTACTGTCTCTTACTTCTAATCAGTGAAATTGACTTTCCCGTGAAGAGGCGGGAATAAACAAATAAGACGAGAAGACCCTATGGAGCTTCAACTAACTAGTCCAAAGAACATAAACTTAACCATCAAGGGATAACAATATTCTCCATGAACTAGCAGTTTCGGTTGGGGTGACCTCGGAGAACAAACAATCCTCCGAGCGATTTTAAAGACAAGACACACAAGTCAAATCATTCTATCGCTTATTGATCCAAAAACTTGATCAACGGAACAAGTTACCCTAGGGATAACAGCGCAATCCTATTCAAGAGTCCATATCGACAATAGGGTTTACGACCTCGATGTTGGATCAGGACACCCCGATGGTGCAACCGCTATCAAAGGTTCGTTTGTTCAACGATTAAAGTCCTACGTGATCTGAGTTCAGACCGGAGTAATCCAGGTCGGTTTCTATCTATTATTGTATTTCTCCCAGTACGAAAGGACAAGAGAAATAAGGCCAACTTTACAAAAGCGCCTTAAATTAATTAATGACTCTATCTTAATTATTTCACATACAACATCCGCCCTAGAAAAGGGCTTAGTTAAGGTGGCAGAGCCCGGTAATTGCGTAAAACTTAAACCTTTATACTCAGAGATTCAAATCCTCTCCTTAACAAAATGTTTATAATTAACATTCTAATATTAATTATCCCTATCCTCCTAGCCGTAGCATTCCTCACACTAGTTGAACGAAAAGTTTTAGGCTACATACAACTCCGTAAAGGCCCAAACGTTGTAGGCCCTTACGGCCTACTTCAACCCATCGCAGATGCAATTAAACTTTTCATTAAAGAACCACTACGACCTGCCACATCCTCAATCTCAATATTTATTCTCGCACCCATTTTAGCCTTAAGCTTAGCCCTAACAATATGAATTCCCCTGCCTATACCTCATCCCCTAATTAATATAAACTTAGGAGTCCTATTCATATTGGCTATATCAAGCCTGGCCGTGTACTCAATCCTATGATCAGGATGAGCCTCCAACTCAAAATACGCACTAATTGGAGCACTGCGAGCAGTAGCACAAACAATCTCATATGAAGTTACACTAGCCATCATCCTTCTATCAGTGCTTCTAATAAACGGATCCTTCACCCTCTCAACACTAATCATTACACAAGAACATGTATGATTAATCTTTCCAGCATGACCACTAGCAATAATATGATTTATCTCAACACTAGCAGAAACAAACCGAGCACCATTCGACCTCACCGAAGGAGAATCAGAACTAGTCTCCGGCTTTAACGTAGAATATGCAGCAGGTCCATTTGCCCTATTTTTCATAGCAGAATATGCAAACATCATCATGATAAATATTTTCACAACAACCTTATTCCTAGGAGCATTCCACAATCCATACATACCAGAACTCTACACAATCAACTTTACCATCAAATCATTACTTCTAACAATCACCTTTCTATGAATCCGAGCATCATATCCTCGATTTCGCTACGACCAACTAATACATTTACTATGAAAAAATTTTTTACCCCTAACATTAGCACTATGCATATGACATGTATCACTACCCATTATCCTATCGAGCATCCCCCCACAAACATAAGAAATATGTCTGATAAAAGAATTACTTTGATAGAGTAAATAATAGAGGTTTAAGCCCTCTTATTTCTAGAATCACAGGAATCGAACCTACTCCTAAGAGTCCAAAACTCTTCGTGCTCCCAATTACACCAAATTCTAACAGTAAGGTCAGCTAATTAAGCTATCGGGCCCATACCCCGAAAATGTTGGTTCATATCCTTCCCGTACTAATAAACCCAATCGTCTTTACCACTATCCTAATAACTGTCTTATTTGGAACTATAATTGTCATAATTAGCTCCCACTGATTGCTTATCTGAATTGGATTTGAAATAAATATACTCGCCATCATCCCTATCATAATAAACAAACACAATCCACGAGCCACAGAAGCATCAACCAAATATTTCCTCACTCAATCAACAGCCTCAATACTATTAATAATAGCCGTTATTATTAACCTGATATTTTCAGGCCAATGAACTGTAATAAAATTGTTTAACCCAACAGCCTCCATATTAATAACAATAGCTCTTGCCATAAAACTAGGAATAGCCCCCTTTCACTTCTGAGTTCCAGAAGTGACACAAGGTATTCCTTTATCTTCTGGCCTAATCTTACTTACGTGACAAAAACTAGCACCAATATCTGTACTCTACCAAATCTCCCCTTCCATTAACCTAAACTTAATCTTAACCCTATCAATTCTATCAATTATAATTGGAGGATGAGGAGGACTTAACCAAACACAACTACGAAAAATTATAGCCTACTCATCAATTGCCCACATAGGCTGAATGACAGCAGTACTACTCTATAACCCCACTATAATACTATTAAACCTAATTATTTACATCATCATAACTTCCACCATATTCTCCCTATTCATAGCCAACTCAACCACAACCACACTATCACTATCAAATACATGAAATAAAACACCCATCATAACAGTCCTAGTCCTCATCACCCTTTTATCAATAGGAGGACTCCCCCCACTATCAGGATTTATACCAAAATGAATAATTATTCAAGAAATAACAAAAAATGACAGCATTATCTTACCAACCCTTATAGCAATCACAGCACTACTAAACTTATATTTCTACATGCGACTAACTTATTCCACCGCACTTACAATATTTCCCTCCACAAATAACATAAAAATAAAATGACAATTCCCCATTACAAAACAAATAACCTTACTACCAACAATAGTTGTACTATCTACTATACTACTGCCACTCACACCAATTTTATCAATCCTAGACTAGGAATTTAGGTTACACAGACCAAGAGCCTTCAAAGCCCTAAGCAAGTACAATTTACTTAATTCCTGATAAGGACTGCAAGATTATATCTTACATCAATTGAATGCAAATCAACCACTTTTATTAAGCTAAGTCCTCACTAGATTGGTGGGCTCCACCCCCACGAAAATTTAGTTAACAGCTAAATACCCTAAAATACTGGCTTCAATCTACTTCTCCCGCCGCGAGAAAAAAAAGGCGGGAGAAGCCCCGGCAGAATTGAAGCTGCTTCTTTGAATTTGCAATTCAATATGTAATTCACCACAGGGCCTGGTAAAAAGAGGATTAAAACCTCTGTTCTTAGATTTACAGTCTAATGCTTTACTCAGCCATTTTACCCATGTTCATTAACCGCTGACTATTTTCAACCAACCATAAAGACATTGGTACCCTATATCTCCTATTTGGTGCCTGAGCTGGCATAGTAGGAACCGCCCTAAGCCTATTGATTCGTGCTGAATTAGGTCAACCCGGAACCTTACTTGGAGATGACCAAATCTATAATGTAGTCGTAACTGCACATGCATTTGTAATAATTTTCTTTATGGTAATGCCTATTATAATTGGAGGCTTCGGTAACTGACTAGTTCCCCTAATAATTGGTGCCCCTGACATAGCATTTCCCCGAATAAACAATATAAGTTTTTGACTCCTCCCTCCCTCTTTTCTTCTGCTTCTGGCATCTTCTATAGTTGAAGCGGGTGCAGGCACAGGTTGGACTGTATATCCCCCTCTAGCGGGCAATTTAGCCCACGCAGGGGCCTCAGTAGACCTGACTATCTTCTCTCTTCACTTAGCAGGTGTTTCTTCCATCTTAGGGGCTATTAACTTTATCACAACAATTATTAATATAAAACCTCCCGCAATATCACAATATCAAACTCCTTTATTCGTATGATCCGTTATAATTACTGCCGTGCTATTACTTCTCTCACTTCCTGTACTAGCCGCAGGCATTACTATGCTCTTAACAGACCGAAATCTAAATACAACTTTCTTCGATCCAGCAGGAGGGGGCGACCCTATTCTATACCAACACTTATTTTGATTCTTTGGACATCCTGAAGTATATATTCTCATTTTACCCGGATTTGGAATAATCTCCCACATCGTCACCTACTACTCAGGCAAAAAAGAACCATTTGGGTATATAGGAATAGTATGAGCCATAATATCAATTGGATTTCTAGGGTTTATTGTATGGGCTCACCATATATTTACAGTTGGAATAGACGTTGACACACGAGCCTATTTTACATCGGCCACTATAATTATCGCCATTCCAACCGGAGTAAAAGTCTTTAGTTGACTAGCCACACTCCACGGAGGCAATATTAAATGATCTCCCGCTATAATATGAGCACTAGGCTTCATTTTCCTTTTTACAGTTGGAGGCCTAACTGGAATTGTCCTGGCCAACTCCTCTCTTGATATCGTCCTTCACGACACGTATTATGTAGTTGCACATTTTCATTATGTACTATCAATAGGAGCCGTATTTGCTATTATGGGAGGATTCGTACACTGATTTCCATTATTTTCAGGCTACACCCTCAACGACACATGAGCTAAAATCCATTTTGCAATTATGTTTGTAGGTGTAAATATGACCTTTTTTCCACAACACTTCCTAGGATTATCTGGCATACCACGACGATACTCTGATTACCCAGACGCATATACAACATGAAACACTATCTCATCCATAGGCTCATTTATTTCACTAACAGCAGTCATGCTAATAGTTTTTATTATCTGAGAGGCATTCGCATCTAAACGGGAAGTCTCAACTGTAGACCTCACCACAACAAACTTAGAGTGATTAAACGGATGCCCTCCACCATATCACACATTCGAAGAGCCCACATACGTAAACCTAAAATAAGAAAGGAAGGAATCGAACCCCCTACTATTGGTTTCAAGCCAACACCATAACCATTATGTCTCTCTCAATTAAACAAGATGTTAGTAAAACATTACATAACTTTGTCAAGGTTAAATTACAGGTGAAAATCCCGTACATCTTATATGGCATATCCCATACAACTAGGATTTCAAGACGCAACATCACCTATTATAGAAGAACTACTACATTTCCATGACCATACATTAATAATCGTTTTCTTAATTAGTTCACTAGTACTTTATATCATCTCACTTATACTGACAACAAAACTAACACACACCAGCACAATAGATGCACAAGAAGTAGAAACAATCTGAACTATCCTGCCAGCCATTATCCTAATTTTAATTGCTCTACCATCTCTACGCATTTTATATATAATAGACGAAATTAATAACCCTTCCCTCACAGTAAAAACCATAGGACACCAATGATACTGAAGCTACGAATATACAGACTATGAAGACCTAAGCTTCGACTCTTATATAATTCCAACATCAGAACTAAAACCGGGAGAACTACGACTGCTGGAAGTAGACAATCGAGTTGTTTTACCCATAGAAATAACAATTCGAATACTAATTTCCTCCGAAGACGTATTACACTCATGAGCCGTACCCTCTCTAGGGTTAAAAACAGATGCAATTCCAGGTCGTCTGAATCAAACAACTCTCATATCAACTCGACCAGGCCTATACTACGGTCAATGTTCAGAAATCTGCGGATCAAATCATAGCTTTATACCAATCGTTCTTGAACTAGTCCCACTAAAACACTTTGAAAAATGATCCGCATCAATACTATAAAATCATCAAGAAGCTAAACTAGCGTTAACCTTTTAAGTTAAAGACTGAAAGCATAAAACTTTCCTTGATGACATGCCACAACTAGACACATCAACATGACTCACAATAATTCTATCAATATTTTTAACCCTTTTTATCATTTTTCAACTAAAAATTTCGAAATATAACTTTTATCACCACCCAGAGTTAACATCAACAAAAATACCAAAACAAAACACCCCTTGAGAAACAAAATGAACGAAAATTTATTTGCCTCATTCATTACCCCAATAATACTAGGCCTTCCTCTCGTAACCCTAATTGTCTTGTTTCCCAGCCTATTATTTCCAACATCAAACCGACTGATAAATAACCGCCTTATTTCTCTTCAACAATGAGTACTTCAACTTGTATCAAAACAAATAATAAATATTCATAACCCCAAAGGACAAACATGAGCATTAATACTAATATCTCTAATTCTATTTATTGGGTCAACAAATTTATTAGGCCTACTACCCCACTCCTTTACACCAACCACACAACTATCAATAAACCTAGGCATAGCTATCCCCCTATGAGCAGGGGCTGTAATTACAGGCTTTCGCAACAAAACTAAAGCATCACTCGCCCACTTCCTACCACAAGGCACACCAACCCCTTTAATCCCCATGCTAGTAATCATTGAAACTATCAGCCTATTCATTCAACCAATAGCCCTCGCCGTACGACTGACAGCCAATATCACAGCAGGACATTTGCTAATTCACTTAATCGGAGGAGCTACACTTGCACTAATGAGTATCAGCACTACAACAGCCTTCATCACATTCATTATCTTGATCTTATTAACAATCCTCGAATTCGCAGTAGCCATAATTCAAGCTTACGTATTTACCCTTCTAGTTAGCCTATATCTACACGACAACACATAATGACACACCAAACCCATGCTTATCACATAGTAAACCCAAGCCCTTGACCTCTCACAGGAGCACTATCTGCCCTCTTAATAACATCTGGTTTAATTATATGATTCCATTTCAACTCAACAATCCTACTTATAATTGGCCTAACAACAAATATACTTACCATATATCAATGATGACGAGATGTAATTCGAGAAAGTACTTTCCAAGGTCACCACACCCCAGCCGTCCAAAAAGGCCTACGTTACGGAATAATTCTATTTATCATTTCCGAAGTCCTATTTTTCACTGGATTTTTCTGAGCATTTTACCACTCAAGCCTTGCCCCTACACCTGAACTAGGCGGCTGCTGACCTCCAACAGGCATTAATCCACTCAACCCCTTAGAAGTCCCATTACTCAATACTTCCGTTCTCTTAGCCTCAGGAGTATCTATCACCTGGGCCCACCATAGCCTCATAGAAGGAAATCGCAACCAAATACTACAAGCCTTATTTATCACTATTGCACTCGGTGTTTATTTTACTCTACTCCAAGCTTCAGAATATTATGAAGCCCCTTTCACCATCTCAGATGGCGTCTATGGTTCAACTTTCTTTGTAGCAACAGGCTTTCATGGCCTTCACGTCATCATTGGATCCACTTTCTTAATTGTCTGTTTTTTCCGCCAACTAAAATTTCACTTCACCTCTAATCACCACTTTGGCTTCGAAGCGGCTGCCTGATACTGACATTTCGTAGACGTCGTATGACTCTTCCTCTATGTATCTATCTATTGATGAGGCTCATATTCTTTTAGTATTAATCAGTACAACTGACTTCCAATCAGTTAGTTTCGGTCAAACCCGAAAAAGAATAATAAACCTAATACTAGCCCTTCTAACTAACTTTGCACTAGCCACACTACTCGTTACTATTGCATTTTGACTCCCTCAATTGAACGTATACTCAGAAAAAACTAGTCCATACGAATGCGGATTTGACCCTATAGGATCTGCTCGCCTCCCTTTTTCAATAAAGTTTTTCCTAGTAGCCATTACATTTCTCCTATTTGATCTAGAAATCGCACTACTTTTACCACTTCCATGAGCCTCCCAAACAACAAACTTAAACACAATACTCACCATAGCCCTCTTCTTAATTTTCCTATTAGCCGCAAGCTTAGCCTATGAATGAACCCAAAAAGGACTTGAATGAACTGAATATGGTAATTAGTTTAAAATAAAACAAATGATTTCGACTCATTAGATTATGACTCAATTCATAATTACCATATGTCTCTTGTATATATAAACATTATAATAGCATTCACAGTATCTCTCGCAGGACTATTAATATACCGATCCCACTTGATATCTTCCCTCCTATGTCTAGAAGGAATAATACTATCTCTATTTATTATAGCCACCCTAATAATCTTAAATTCTCATTTCACTTTAGCCAGCATAATACCCATTATTTTATTAGTTTTTGCAGCCTGTGAAGCAGCACTAGGCCTGGCCCTACTGGTCATAGTGTCAAACACATACGGGACTGACTACGTACAAAACCTTAATTTACTACAATGCTAAAATATATTGTACCCACAATAATACTTATACCCTTAACCTGATTATCAAAAAATAACATAATCTGAATTAACTCCACAACACACAGTCTATTAATTAGCCTCACAAGCCTACTCCTCATAAATCAGTTTGGCGATAATAGTCTTAATTTCTCATTAATCTTCTTCTCTGACTCCTTATCCATACCACTATTAATCCTAACTATATGATTACTTCCCCTAATATTAATAGCTAGCCAACATCACCTGTCAAAAGAAAACCTAATTCGAAAAAAACTGTTTATTACTATATTAATTCTACTACAATTATTTTTAATTATGACATTCACTGCCATAGAACTGATCTTTTTCTACATTCTATTTGAAGCAACACTAGTCCCAACACTCATTATTATTACCCGATGGGGAAATCAAACAGAACGCTTAAATGCCGGCCTCTACTTCCTATTTTATACACTAGCAGGGTCCCTACCTTTATTAGTAGCACTAATTTATATTCAAAATACAACAGGATCCCTAAATTTCTTAATACTCCAATACTGAGTACAACCAATATCTAACTCCTGATCTAATATTTTCATATGGTTAGCATGTATAATAGCCTTCATAGTTAAAATACCATTATATGGCCTCCACCTTTGACTACCCAAAGCGCATGTAGAAGCCCCCATCGCAGGCTCTATAGTTCTTGCAGCAATCCTACTAAAACTAGGAGGATACGGCATACTACGAATCACACTACTCCTAAACCCAGTAACTGAATTTATAGCATACCCATTTATCCTATTATCCTTATGAGGCATAATTATAACTAGCTCAATTTGCCTTCGCCAAACAGACCTAAAATCACTCATTGCATATTCTTCTGTTAGCCACATAGCACTTGTCATTGTAGCTATCCTGATCCAAACACCCTGAAGCTATATAGGAGCTACCGCCTTAATAATTGCCCACGGCCTTACATCCTCCATGCTCTTCTGCCTAGCAAATTCTAACTACGAACGAGTTCACAGTCGGACAATAATTTTAGCTCGCGGCTTACAAACATTTTTACCACTAATAGCAACATGATGACTCCTAGCAAGCCTAACTAACCTAGCTCTTCCACCAACAATTAATCTAATTGGAGAATTATTTGTAGTCATATCAACTTTTTCATGATCTAATATCACAATTATCCTAATAGGACTAAACATAGTAATCACCGCCCTATATTCCCTCTACATATTAATTACAACACAACGAGGTAAATATACCCATCATATCAATAATATCTCACCCTCTTTTACACGAGAAAACGCACTCATATCTTTACACATTTTACCTCTATTACTCCTATCTCTAAACCCTAAAATCATCTTAGGTCCCCTTTACTGTAAATATAGTTTAAAAAAAACATTAGATTGTGAATCTAACAATAGAAGTTTAACATCTTCTTATTTACCGAAAAAGTATGCAAGAACTGCTAACTCTATGCCTCCATGTTTAACAACATGGCTTTTTCAAACTTTTAAAGGATAGAAGTTATCCATTGGTCTTAGGAACCAAAAAATTGGTGCAACTCCAAATAAAAGTAATAAACATATTTTCTTCCCTCGCACTAACAACTCTATTCCTACTAACTTTGCCCATTATAATAACAAGCTCTCACATCTACAAAACCTCTAACTACCCACTATACGTAAAAACAACTATCTCTTGCGCCTTTCTCACCAGTATAGTCCCTACAATAATATTTATCTACACAGGACATGAAATAATTATCTCAAATTGACACTGATTAACTATCCAAACCCTAAAACTATCGCTCAGCTTTAAAATAGACTACTTCTCAATAATATTTGTCCCAGTAGCATTATTCGTCACATGATCCATCATAGAGTTTTCCTTATGATACATACACTCAGATCCATACATCAACCAATTTTTCAAATACTTACTCCTATTCCTTATTACAATACTTATCCTCGTTACCGCAAACAACCTATTTCAACTATTTATTGGCTGAGAAGGAGTTGGAATCATATCATTCCTTCTCATCGGATGATGATACGGACGAGCAGACGCAAACACAGCAGCCTTGCAAGCAATCCTATATAACCGTATTGGTGACATTGGATTTATCCTAGCAATAGCATGATTCCTGACTAATCTAAACACCTGAGACCTTCAACAAATCTTTATACTAAACCCAGATAACTCTAACCTACCCCTAATAGGCCTAGTATTAGCTGCAACTGGAAAATCTGCCCAATTCGGCCTACACCCATGACTACCCTCCGCAATAGAAGGCCCCACTCCTGTCTCAGCACTACTTCACTCAAGTACAATAGTAGTAGCAGGTATCTTCTTATTAATCCGCTTCTACCCACTAACAGAAAACAACAAATTTGCTCAATCTATTATACTATGTCTAGGAGCTATTACTACATTATTTACAGCAATATGTGCTCTAACCCAAAATGATATCAAAAAAATTGTAGCTTTCTCCACATCAAGTCAACTAGGCCTTATAATAGTAACCATCGGCATCAACCAACCCTACCTGGCATTTCTCCACATCTGCACCCACGCCTTTTTTAAAGCCATGCTATTTATGTGTTCCGGCTCTATTATTCATAGCCTAAATGATGAACAAGACATTCGAAAAATAGGAGGTCTATTCAAAGCCATACCATTCACCACAACAGCCCTCATTATTGGCAGCCTCGCACTAACAGGAATACCCTTCCTTACTGGATTTTATTCTAAAGACCTAATCATCGAAGCCGCTAACACGTCATATACCAACGCCTGAGCCCTTTTAATAACATTAGTTGCCACCTCTTTCACAGCCATCTACAGCACCCGAATCATCTTCTTTGCACTCCTAGGACAACCCCGATTTTCAACCTTAATTACTATTAATGAAAACAACCCTTCCCTAATTAACTCAATCAAACGACTGCTAATTGGAAGCCTCTTCGCAGGATTCATCATCTCTAATAACATTCCCCCAATAACAGTCCCACAAATAACCATACCCTATTACCTAAAAATAATAGCTATAGCAGTCACAATTCTAGGCTTTATTCTAGCACTAGAAATTAGCAACATTACCTATAACCTAAAATTTACTTACCCATCAAACATTTTCAAATTCTCCAACCTACTAGGATATTATCCTACAATTATTCACCGCCTAGTCCCCTATATAAACCTAACAATAAGCCAAAAATCAGCATCCTCCCTCCTAGACTTAATCTGACTAGAAAACATTTTACCAAAGACCACTTCACTTGCACAAATAAAAATATCAACTATAATTACAAACCAAAAAGGTCTCATTAAACTGTATTTCCTCTCTTTCCTAGTCACAATTCTCGTCAGCATAATTCTATTTAATTTCCACGAGTAACCTCTATAATTACCACAACACCAATTAACAAGGACCACCCAGTCACAATAACCAATCAAGTACCATAACTATATAGAGCTGCAATCCCCATTGCTTCCTCACTAAAAAATCCAGAATCTCCCGTATCATAAATTACCCAATCCCCCAAACCATTAAACTCAAACACAATCTCCAATTCCTTATCCTTCAATACATAATAAACCATTAAAAACTCCATCAACAAACCAGTAACAAACGCCCCTAAAACAGTCTTATTAGACACCCAAATCTCAGGATACTGCTCAGTAGCTATAGCTGTTGTATAACCAAAAACTACCATCATACCCCCTAAATAAATCAAAAAGACCATTAGACCTAAAAAAGACCCACCAAAATTTAATACAATTCCACATCCAACCCCACCACTCACAATCAACCCTAGCCCCCCATAGATAGGTGAAGGTTTTGAAGAAAATCCCACAAAACCAATCACAAAAATTACACTTAAAATAAATACAATGTATATTATCATTATTCTCGCATGGAATCTAACCACGACTAATGATATGAAAAACCATCGTTGTCATTCAACTACAAGAACACTAATGACCAATATCCGAAAAACCCACCCACTTATAAAAATTGTAAATAACGCATTTATTGACCTTCCAGCCCCATCAAACATTTCATCATGGTGAAACTTTGGCTCCCTCTTAGGCATCTGCCTAATTCTACAAATCCTAACAGGCCTATTCCTAGCAATACACTACACAGCCGACACAGCAACAGCATTCTCTTCCGTCACCCATATCTGTCGAGACGTTAACTACGGCTGAATCATCCGATATATACATGCAAATGGAGCTTCAATATTCTTTATTTGCTTATTTATACACGTAGGACGAGGCCTATATTATGGATCATACACTTTCCTCGAAACATGAAATGTCGGAGTAATCCTTCTATTCGCAACAATAGCCACAGCATTCATAGGATATGTCTTACCATGAGGACAAATATCCTTCTGAGGAGCAACAGTCATTACTAATCTTCTCTCAGCAATTCCATATATTGGCACAAACCTAGTTGAATGAATCTGAGGAGGATTCTCAGTAGATAAAGCAACCCTAACCCGATTCTTCGCCTTCCACTTTATCCTTCCATTTATCATTGCGGCTCTTGCTACAGTACACCTCCTATTTCTTCATGAAACAGGATCCAACAATCCCACAGGAATTTCATCAGATGCAGACAAAATTCCGTTTCACCCCTATTACACCATCAAAGACATCCTAGGTGGCCTACTACTAATCTTAGCCCTCATACTCCTAGTTCTATTCGCACCAGACCTACTCGGAGACCCAGACAACTATACCCCAGCAAATCCACTAAATACACCCCCACACATTAAACCCGAATGATATTTCCTATTCGCATATGCAATCCTCCGATCAATCCCCAACAAACTAGGAGGCGTCTTAGCCCTAGTTCTCTCAATCCTAATTCTAGTTCTTATACCCCTGCTCCACACATCCAAACAACGAAGCATAATATTCCGACCAATCAGCCAATGCTTATTCTGAATTCTAGTAGCAGATCTACTAACACTCACATGAATCGGGGGACAACCAGTTGAACACCCATATATTATTATCGGACAACTAGCGTCTATCATATACTTCCTACTTATTCTAGTACTAATACCAGTAGCCAGTACTATCGAAAATAACCTTCTAAAATGAAGATACGTCTTTGTAGTATATCAAATACACTGGCCTTGTAAACCAGAAAAGGAGAACAAACCAACCTCCCTAAGACTTCAAGGAAGAAGCTATGGCTCCACTATCAACACCCAAAGCTGAAGTTCTGCTTAAACTATTCCCTGAAATGCTATCAATATAGCTCCACAAACACCAAGAGCCATGCCAGTATTAATTTCTCTAAAACTTTTAAAAATTAACACGAACTTAGCACTCATAACCCTTTAATTACCAAAAAACTAACAACTCAAAGCTCAATAATAAGCGGAAGAAGAAAAAATCGCACATGCATAAAGATATAGCATGTACACCGTACATTAAATAGACTACTCATACATATAACTAAATGTAGTCAACATCATGGACCACAAACATGATATGTACTTAGTACATTATTAGCGTTCCTGCACACATGGGTAGGTACAATTAATGTAATGTACTACGGACATATTATGTATATAGTACATTAAATGACATTCCCCATGCATATAAGCAAGTACAGTTAAATGTAATGTACCAAAAGCATATTATGTATATAGTACATTAAATGACATTCCTCATGCATATAGGCAAGTACATGAGCTTATTGATAGTACATAGTACATGGTGTTGTTCATCGTACATAGCACATAGTAGTCAAATCAATTCTAGGCAACATGCATATCCCGTCCCTTAGATCACGAGCTTAACGACCATGCCGCGTGAAACCAGCAACCCGCTCGGCAAGGATTTCTCTTCTCGCTCCGGGCCCATTGATTGTGGGGGTAGCTATTTAATGAACTTTATCAGACATCTGGTTCTTTCTTCAGGGCCATCGCATTTAGAATCGCCCATTCGTTCCCCTTAAATAAGACATCTCGATGGACTAATGGCTAATCAGCCCATGCTCACACATAACTGTGCTGTCATACATTTGGTATTTTTTAATTTTTGGGGATGCTTGGACTCAGCTATGGCCGTCAGAGGCCCCGACCCGGAGCATAAATTGTAGCTGGACTTAACTGCATCTTGAGCATCACCATAATGATAGGCACGAGCATCACAGTCAATGGTAGCAGGACATATTAATAACTATATTGTGCATCCACCACATCCACTATTTTCTCCCCCCCTTCTATATATTCACCATCACTTTTAACACAATATTCTCTAGAGATATACTTAAACTTATCACATTTTCAATACTCAAATAAGCACTTTAATTGAAGTCAGTATATAAGTGCCTGGTCCTCCTTCATTCCCAACA